AATAGACGCCTGTTGGCATTCCAGCCTCCCTTCTCCTTTCGGGGCCTATCCGAAAGAGAATCCAGTACTTCTTGGTCGTGAATATCTGAATGAATAGGACGAGCGACCCCGTGGATACCTTTGCTTCGGAACAAAAGAATTCGGTCAACCGGAATGTGTATTATCCCTATAGGGTATTTTATTTAGTTATTCAGTCAAACCAATGATTCGTTATTGGAGCAGATAGCAACTTTCATCAGACATGCGCATTTTTTATTTTACAATGGATTTACATCTTTCATTAATGGAAATTTTTTTATGTAGTGAGTAATAGGCTCTGGTTGTTCGCTGTTCAAGAATTCTTGTTTAGGCCGTTCATACCATCCATACATAGTGTTTTGATCTAAGATTTCAATTCTTCCATGTTTCAGCAGTAGCATATTGTTCCATGGAGCTAAGGTCCGAAATGTGGAAAAAACAAGTATTTCCACGACTCTACCGCCCAGTCAATTCTGTTCCACTTAATCCCTCTTTCATGGCCACATATCTTTACGGCTAAAGAATGCGAAATCTTTCTCCTGTTACATGAATCCAATTTTCAGTTCATCCGGGAAAATCCATCTTTTTCTAAACAATGTCTTTGTCATTTGATCCAACAGCCTTCCGTTAGATAGGAACAGGTTTGATAAGTACTGATAACTCGCGGATTGAATATTAGAACGGAAAGATCTATTATATAATGAACTAATGTTTCTAAGCCGTCTCCGTCTCTGGCGATTAATAAAAAATTCGAAGTACTTTTCTTTCGCTTTCTTGCGAAACCCGCGTTTATATAGAGTCTCCCTTTGGGAAGTCAGAAGAAGCCCCTTTGACATCTCTTCATCTGCAAAGAATTCTCGATGTGAAAACAGAAAGACAGAAAGCTCATCGTTGAATATGTAAAAGAGTGGATCTCCAGGGTCCCAAATGAATTGGCCTTTTCGAAAAAAGACTTGTTCTTTGGAAGATCTATCTCGTCCCGGGTACTCCATGGTTTCACTCTGCAAGAACTCCCAATCATTCTCTTGAAGCTCATCCTCTTCATCATATCCATCATCCCCTTCACCATAAAATGCATAATCAAAATATTCATCATTAACTTCATCAGAAATGATCGGCTTGCCCCGAAATGACCTGGCCCAATAGGGAAATTCCAATTCATTGGGCCTTTCGATCCAATCAAATAGAAAGCCCAAAGGTTGCCATATTCTAGGAGCCCAAACTATGTGATCGACTACATCCTCCGCTAACTGTTGCGGGTCGGTGCCTTCTGCCCATTCTTTAAACTCCGATTCATAGAGAAATCTACGATCAAAGATAGAACGAGATCCATTTTCCATCATCTCTAAGGGATTCCTTGGTTCGGGCCGAAGAAGCGAGGATCCCACCAGAGCGCCTTCTACTACTTCTAATAGGCCATCAACTAGATCAGAATCCGTCTCAACGAGTCTATAAGAAGTGATCCAAATTTTTTCATCGGGTCCGGGTAGAGACCAAAGATCTTGAGCGACCGATCCGGCAGAACAACTCAAAAGATAAAGAAGTATCGTTAATTTATTCATGCTCGTTCCAAGTTCGAAGAACCATTTGTACAAATAAGGATCCCCTTCGTAACATGATTGCTTCTTCATATAGATAGATATAGGATCTATAAGGCAGCAATTATTTATAAGTACATTTTGTGCAACAGCCCTTCCTATCTGATAGAAAAGGATCCCATGATCCGGAACCGGTCTTACATGGGCTCGCAACTCCCAAGTTTGTCTATGAAGAGCAAATCTAATTGTATTAGTGTCTATAATGGATTTCTTCTGTGTAATACTAATCGATAGGGCCTCATTGGTAATTGCTACAAGATCTCGTGCATTGTAACCCATGGCTATGGACCCGAATCCATATCCATTAGTATGGAACATTTTCTTTTCCAAGTGAAATCCCCTAGTATATGAAAGGGTGAAAACGTGCTTTCGTTGTTGTGGAATAAGAAGCCTTCGTATCTTAATGCATGTATTTAATTTATTCGGAGCTATTAGAGCGGGATCCACTTTTTGGGGAATATGAGTCGAAGCAATAACAAGAATATCTCTAGTGGACCGTCTTTCACTATCCCCGGAGAGAGAGTTCCATAATAAACCGAGGGACTCCGACTCATCCACATACAGATCATGAATGTTTGGAATCCATACTATGCAAGGAGACATTGTTCTTGCCAATTCGAATTGCAAGTTGATAGAAGCTAGGTCTATTTCCAACTCGACGATATACCTAAGTATCTCATCATCCACCGTATACTCCTCCCTCAGCTCCGGGTCCGAGTCCAAGTTCGAATAAATATAGTCACGATCATCAATATCGTCCCCATCTTTAAGCGCATACATATATTCTTTAGCAGGGTCGCTATCATCATCAATACCACCAATATCCACATCATCAAGCGCTTCCGTATAGTCCTCAGGATCGAGATCATCAATAACTATTTTCA